TCCTCATCCAAGGGTTTTTCCAACAACTTCTTCAGTAGCTCCTGATTAAAATCATCTGTCAAACGTTGAAATCCGCGTTTTACGAGCGGGTCGATCTCAAAGTCCCCAAAAAATCCGTTTCCCCCAAACCCGTTTACGTTTTTATTCATACTCCTCCTTTATCGTATGTTTTATTTATTAGTGCTAATAAAGACTTATGTATCCTGAAAAACAAGTGAAATCAAAACGATCAAGCTACCCCTTTTTCCTCTATGTAATTAACTTAGTATCGCAGTATCCTATCCCGACAAGGAATTTCACTACCTTAGGACCTTTATAGTTCATGTTGGTAACATTATTCTTTCGAATTACTTCTCTTATGTCCATAGTAATTACTACGGTCGGAATTATGGTTTTGATCTAAGATTTCAATTGTTTACTTTTTTATTCAAGTAGTGAATTTTCAAATTCAATCAACCCATTCTCAAAATCTCAAGGAGCGGAAGAATAATCTTGAGAAAATCTTTCCTTTAGCTATTATTATAGACAAGCCCATATATATTATCTGTGGAAGTCATCAGTTCGAGACTGATTATCCCTAAATCTACTGCAGGTTCAAGGTGGGATTGTGGCATGGGTTACTTCAGCCCCGTAGGGGCCTTGTACTACTTCAGCCCCGTAGGGCCTTGTACTACTTCAGCCCCGTAGGGAGGCCTTGTACTACTTCAGCCCCGTAGGGCCTTGTACTACTTCAGCCCCGTAGCGCCTTGTACTCCTTCAGCCCCGTAGGGAGGCCTTGTACTACTTCAGCGCCGTAGGGCCTTGTACTACTTCAGCCCCGTAGGGCCTTGTACTACTTCAGCCCCGTAGCGCCTTGTACTCCTTCAGCCCCGTAGGGTATGATGTAAGACAGGGCATATGTGCATCTGGTTGCTTGCATATAACATTTATGGTACAGAATATATAGGAAAAATTTACCACCACCGAATTTTGAATCGTGGATACAGATATAGCCTTAACATACTGAAACGGCTGCCATTACTGGTATCAAACCAATAGCGATTCATACAAGCTAAATCTTCTAATCGAAAATTAGGCCAAAGAAAGAACTTGAGTTTAATGAATTCATTTTTCTCTCTATCAAGGTCTTTACTTTCATCCAAAAATTGACCCCGGCTTTTTATTTTGTTCTCCTTGGAAAATACTCTATTGTTATCCACACCATTCCTATTCTTGAAATTGAAATTTAAAGAATTGAGAATTCTCAATTCTCTACGACGTCTAGACGAGAAAATCATTTCAGGAACAAGCAAATCCAAATTCTCCTTAGTTTCTAGCTTCATCTTATGATCCAATGAAATCTTTATGGCTTGATACAGAATCAATTGTTCGCGATTTTTTATAAACGGATGGGCGTAGGGTTTGAAAACCATTACCCCCTTCTGTAGCCAGCGTCGTTGACGTGAACTCCTCGGGTACGGAAATACCGTATTGTCCACAGTCAGTATATGTGCCTTCCAAAAGTTGAAAAGGACTTTTCTTTTTCTCTTTTTTATTTTTGATTCCCTGAACACAGTAGCTAACCTCCTACGCCTGTAAAACTGCAATCTATTGATATTGATCTGATGCCAATAAACCAAAAACTCTTCTTTCCTCCCTGTCCGTTTAGAAAGGAGTTCTTCCTTTCTTTGTCTCAACATTTTTTCATAAGCGTTTGTAAAAGCCTCTTGGATGTCACCTTCTTGCTCTTCACTCTGATTTTCTAAGTCTGCCCTAAGAAAAAGAATTTTTTGTTCTTTCTTTTCTTTTTTGAATTCTTTCTTTTCTTTTTCTTTCTTTTCTTTTTCTTTCTTTTCTTTTTTGAATTCTTTCAGTTCTTCTGCACTCATAAGTTGGGTGCTTAGGGTCAAATTTTGAAAAAGTAGTTCGCTTGGGCTAATCCACGGTCGATTAGAATATCTATCCGAAGGTTCCATAACTTGTCGGACGAACCAATCCTCATCACTCGAATTCACTAGGGGTAGGTCTAAGTCTTCATTCATTCCCATCCAATTCAAAAAACTGTTTTTGTCTCTTTTTTCATTGGTGGGCGGCTCGATTTTTCTTTGTATCGGAATCCGACATCTCTCCTGAAGTGATGGATAAGGCTCCATGCAAATCTCATTAGTTTTTTTCTCCACAAAGCTATCTATCGCGGCCACTAAATCGACTCCAAAAATAGGACCCGGGAACCGTCGCTCAGGTTGAGAATTCAGATAATACTTGAAAAACATCCCCTCTGGTATAGCACATAATTCATCTTTCTGTTTAGAAATATAGGAGTCCTTCTTAGTTTCAGACGAAAGAAATTTATAGGCTAAAAGATCATATCTATAGTTTTTTTCCAACTTATTTTTTTGTTTTTTTAATGAATCTACATTTTGTTCTTTCTTTTTAGGCCTATTTTGTTCTTTCTTTTTAGGCCTATGGCGATTGAAATAATTGAAATGAGCTTTGAATTTAGACCATTTTAATTGAGCTTTTTTTTTATACCATTTGAATTCCGCTTTTAAGTTAGACCATTTTAATTGAGCTTTTAAGTTAGACCATCTCCTCTTAGATAAAGTGTAGTGAGAATGACCTCTTAACCAGTTTTTCCATGGATTCGTTCGAAAATTTCGAAGTTTCTTATTCTTTAATTCGGTCTTATTCTTTAATTCGGAATGAAAGATTCCTTGTCTTTCAAAAGACTCCTTTATTGCAGTCTTAAGAAAAAAAGACGTTCCGCGATATTGAAGAACAGATCTTAACTTATCACTAACTTGGCTTTGTGATAATTTGTAAAATACATAGGCTTGTGACAGGGAAGATAAATCTGGCGAGTCAAAAAATTTCCAAAAATCCTTACCCAAACGAAGTCTTTTTTTATTTTTTTCAGTATTGTCAATAATTTTGTTTATGAAACAGAGAACGAGATCTAGGCATATTTGGTCTATTTTTTCAATCAAACATTTTTGAAAATAATGAAATTTATTTATTAATCGAACCTTCCTTCTTTTGAAAATTTTCCAAAGATTTTTTGGTGATTCTTCTTTATTTAGTCCGGAAGTGACTTTGATTTTTTCTTTTCTAATTATTTCTATTTGCTTGTTTATTGTGTTTGTTCTATCAATCATATTTTCGATTTGTTCTTCAAAATTTGGCAAAGCTGTAGATTGAATTTGACTAAATGATTCCTGAATTATCTCATTGCTGATTATAGAATCTTTTTCTTTTTTAGTTTCACTCGATTCATCTACTCTCACCATTTTTTTGGAAACTTGAATCTTTTTGATAAGCCGTTTTATGTTTTTTATAGCTCGTTTTCTTAGAACCTGGATCCATTTTCTTAGAACCTGGATCCATTTTATTAGAACCTTGATCCATTTTATTAGAACCTTGATCCATTTTCTTAGAACCTTGATACATTTTCTTAGAACTAGAAAATAGCTAATTGAGCTTCTTAGGAAGATCCAAAATGTTTCACCTATTGGCTTTAGTTCGTTCAAAATGGGCGCAAAAAAACGTTCCAAGGACCGTTCCTCTACCGCATCACCAAACGGAAAGCTAGCTAGTCCCCACTCTAAAGGCATTAGATAAAGAGAGTCCATCTTGCTTACTTTTTCGGCATCATACGGTGTGTGCCAAGCTTTCAAAGAAAAAGGATGTAAAACTTTGATCTGAAAACCGTCCTCGAACCAATACTCCGGCCAATTCATCCACGGTGTTGCCCCGGGTATAGCATTACCGTTATTGTCGGTTACTATATGAACCTCGTTTTGCCAGTCCTCGAAATCCACAAACCACTCGGTCTTTTGCAATAATAAGAACCGTAAACTATTTTTCACGATTATCAATAAAGGCAATCTAACATATTTTCTCAAAGTTCGTTGCAAAAATAAGAAATAAGTTCGTATTCCGAGCCCATTGTCAACGTTACTCTCCCATTCGTCGATTGCCGCCCACTGTTTATACTCTTTAGCTGCATCCGATAGCTGCGTGTCCTCTTGCTTCCTCTCATTTCTCCACATCGGGAATTTTAGGAATTTTAGGGTTTTTATACCTGCACTTCTTATACTTCTTGTCAGTCTTTCCCCTTCTTTCCTTTCTTTCCCTTTTTCCCTTTTTTTCCTTTCTTTCCCTTTTTCCCTTTTTTCCTTTCTTTCCCTTTTCCCTTTTTTCCTTTCTTTCCTTTCTTTTTCGTCTCTCTTCCTTTTTGTTTTTGCAAGGGGGCCTTTTTTGCTTATTTTGATTTTCAAGTTATCTATCAATTTTTGAACAAGGGCCTTCACTTGGCTAAATTTGAAATAAATATCCAGTCTACTTGTTGTGAAGTGATAAAAAAGAGGGGAATGAAAAAAAGGTTCAACCCATCTTAAAGCAATGCGTTTACGCCGTTGGGCGCGCATAGAACCTTTGATTAGACCCGGACGATAATTGTCCCAGTTCGAAAACTCGTATTTAATAATCTCCTTTCTTTCCTTTTTGGTTAAGCGATGGAAAAGCTCATCAGTATTCAGAATATCTTTCTCAATCTCCTCATCCGTTTTTTCAGTCTTATCCTTTTTTTTAGTCTTTTGATCAATCTCATTCTCCGTTTTTTTAGTCTTTTGATCAATCTCATTCTCCGTTTTTTCAGTCTTTTGATCAATCTCATTCTCCGTTTTTTCAGTCTTTTGATCAATCTCATTCTCCGTTTTTTCAGTCTTTTGATCAATCTCATTCTCCGTTTTTTCAGTCTTTTGATCAATCTCATTCTCCGTTTTTTCCGTTTTTTCATCTTTTTGAGTACCTTTCCTCTTCTTCCTCTTCCTCTTCGACCTTCTTTTCTTCTCACTTAGACTAAAGTCTTTAATTTTGTATGATAAAATCTCATAGTCATTTTCCTTCTTATCGTCCAGCCTCTTAGGAGCGGTTACAGTACTGAATCCTACCTCCTTCTGCAGCTCGCTGATTAATAGAAAGCGCCATCGAGGGACTTTTTTACTAATTTTGTGATCCAAATACAATTTTTGAAGCAGACCGTAGTTTCTTAGCTCTTTCTCATTTTTTTCTTGCTCGTTCCAATCAACTCTTCCGTCCCTTTTACCATGAAATAATTTGGCCAAAGGATTAGAAAAAATTTTGCTTTTTGCTAGTCGTTGAAATAATTTGGCCAAAGGATTAGAAAAAAATTTGCTTTTTGCTAGTCGTTTTTGTCTTTCTAGTAGCCCGAACGTTCTCAGTTCATATTTTTGGGAATGCGGAAGGAAACCTGGAAGAAGGGTATCAATCATGCGATTTATCTCAACGAGTTTTCTAACTCTAGGTACGTAAGGTTGAATAATCTCTCTTTCACGAGATTGAGAGGTTTCGCCGTTTTTTCTTCCACGAGATTTGAAAATGGGCCTCTTTTTTCTCCTACGAGCTTGGGATTTGAAAGTTTGACTAGTTTTTCTCCCACGAGCTTGATATTTTAAATATTTACCATATAAACGCCTTGCAATCTTTTTTCTTCTCCGAGGTTGATTTCTTTTCTTCGATGCATTCTCGAGGGACTCACAACAGGACTCAAAAAAGTTAAGAACTGGATTCATTGGGGTTACACTACTTTCGCCTGGAATAACAATTTTAGTAGTTTCGCCTAGTTGAATCGGTTCGCTTGTTTGGATTGGAATTGGACTTTTTTCGATTGGAATTGGACTTTTTTCGATTGGAATTGGACTTTTTTTGATTGAAATTGGAGCAGTGGCAACCTCGGGTGTGTTCAAGTCCAGAGAGGACTTCACCTCTTTGATTCTTCCACGATGGGGCCCATTCAAAAAAGGATCATACTTTGTTGGTAGGCAAATTTTGATAGTTTTATCCGTACAAACCCGAGTCCTTTTGTCGAGTATATCTCGAAAAAGAAATCCCGTGTCTAGAGCCTCCATTCTCTTTTTTAACTCATTATTTAAGTTTGTTTTTTTTTCTTTGTTATTATTAAGCCAATTTTTATCTAGTTCATCAAAGGAGGGTCTTTCTACTGTGGATGAAGATATCCCGATCCTTTTCATCATTTCCTTGAAAAAAGACAAAGCAGGAAGATATGTAAAAGCTATTCTTTCTTTTCCATCGCTTCGGCATGTATCAAAAAAATATTGTGAGGTGCCCTCTTGTACAGCCCCCATAAACAACTGATTTCTTATGTATCGTAATGGACGATCCCATCGGTTAGGCTCGAAAAATGACATCGCAGTTGCTTCAAACGAGTCGTCGGAGTCAGTGAATTTGTCTTCAACTTTCACTTTATTCAGACCCACATCCCGAGACACCGACTTGTCGGGTTCAGTGAATTCGCCTTCAACTTTCACTTTATTCAGACCCACATCCCGAGACACCGACTTGTCGGGTTCAGTGAATTCGCCTTCAACTTTCACTTCTTCAACTTTCAGTTCATTCGGATCCACATCCCGATACACCGACTCGTCGGGGTCAGTGAATCTGCGTTCAACAACTTCATTCAGATCCACATCCCCATAGACTCCCCATAAATTCAAAGAGTTAGGGTTAGGTACCAATTTTTTGAATTCCCTTTTGAATTCCCTTTTGAATTCCCTTTGTTTTATTTTGTTTTTCGTCATCGGATTATTCACCAACCCGCTGAACGCGTAAGACTTTTCGATTTGTCTCGTTAGATGGGAGGGTTGGAGTGTTCTTTCGACGGTGCTCTTGAGTTTATACGTTACCATGGGTATCGGCATTCGAGTTGCATAGACGACCGAGGTAATATATAAGAAAATAGTAATTACCCGACCGGTGTTTCGCAGTAGCTCTACTAACACCAAGTATTGCACTTCTGACACAAACCACTCACAGTCTCGCACAAGTAACGTAAAGTCGTCCCCAAGGTGTTTAGCAAGGTACTGATAAATCTTAGTACTGTACTTATTCCAGTACTTAAGAAATTCTGACACACGTTGGGCCAAAAAGGCCGTAAATGCTTCCCCAAGGTACTTAGTAATGGACTTATTCCATTTTGACACAAGTTGGTTCTGAGCGCTCCTCAAACGATATTTGTATATCCAAGCGAATAATCTTTGTAAGAATAAAAGTAAACAAATTTGACCAATTGACCAACCAACAAAACTACCCGTTAGAAAATCCAGCTTGTTCTTGCATCGAAACAGATAAATGTGGCCTAATCTGGCTGACAGTGAACTTGGTAAAATAATCTGGTTGGATAATTGAAAAATGAAACTATTCAGGAAAATGCTGAAAGTGCTGCTGGTACTGATACTAAACGAGGGATGGAAATTGTCAAACAAAAACGAAATCACAAGGTAGGGTAGAAAGAAAGCCGTTATTGCGTGCGGTATACACAATAATCGATGGAGAGGCGCATTATAAATCGATAGGAACCTCACGAGCTGTCCCAGAATCAAACCAGTTATTGCTGCTACCTTCTTCTCAGGCTCTTCGACGAGAAGGAAAAAATAAGAAGGTCTAATCGAGAATACAGTTATCAGCCCACAGGCTAGGCCCACGAAAGCTGCCGAATTCAGTATCTTTAAGAAAACTGTGAATAATGGTTGAAAGCTCATATTTTCCTCCTATAAATATATTGGTTGTTTTGCGGATGTTGCAAAAAAAAGTGTACTGGACAATTTCGAAGGTTCGTTATTGAGAACATTAGAGAATGAAAAATCATGCGTTTTTAAATCTATCTGACTAAAATTTCGAAAGAAAATAGAATTCTTACTATAAGAGATTTTTCTAGTTTTACATAATAGGCAACCTAGGTATTTCTTCATATTTTCTTTCAATTATTCTTTTTCCTCTTCGTAGTCTATTAATAACAAAACGGGTTTCCAATGGACAAAGTCAAAATTCCAACGGCTTTGGCTACTATAACCTTCCCGACCACGATTTTTTCTTTTTTCTAGTCATTTCACCTCGAAATACGAAATTGTATTCTACTAGGTATGAAACTAAGAAATAGAAATTCTAACGAAATAGTGGATTCCATCGTTTCTATGGTTACTTCTTAAACGGTGAGGTCTTCTCTATACACCGGAGCCTTTCACTTTATTTAATGAATATTATTGGTAACTTGTATAGTTCACATTCTTTGGCTCTACCCATGAATTTTCCAGTAACTAGGCCTTTCACAACGAGATCTACATATACAGTAACGGTATTTCATTTTGAGGATTGGCTGGGTAGCTGACCCTCTTAGTCCGTTCTTGCAAGAGGGCGGTCTGTTTTTCAATTTTAACCAAGATTTCCTCCGCTTAATGGATAACCATTTGCTACCAATGGAGAATTCTTAAATTGAGGTGATTGGATTGACACCAATGGAAACCATAAATTTCATACACAATGAAAGGCATAGGAGCAATGATACTGGAAAATTTTTCTCTTTCCTTTGTTCTAGCTGATGATCTGAACGAGTCGCACATACAACCTAGTACACGTTCCTCGACGTTGAGGGCATCTCTTAAGAGCGGGGGATTTTGTGACATTTCTGATTGGCTGTCTTGTATTTCTAATGAGTTGGTTAATAGTTGGCATGTTGAATCATATACATAATAGTAGGGTTTAGATTTATCCTAACCGGATTCCTCCTATACCGGAGTCCTCTTATTAAAGGCGGTCAGTAGGGGTAATCTCAAATCATGGATTTCCTAGACCTCCCAGTCATCCGCTATAGAATCAACAATTCCATAAGTTCGGGCCTCTGTTGGTGTCATATAAGTATGTCTTTTCAGGTCGGCGATTCCCATCGCTATAGACCTGCGCGATCTTTGTGCATAATGGTCAAAGAGATTCACTAATGTATGGAATAAAGAAATAAACGACGTCATCTTTTATAAAAGAAAGAGAAAAGAATAAGAAGAAAATGTTTCTCAAAAAGCATTTACCTAAGTTTCGATTTTTTCAAACTCAAAATGGGTCATAGTTTCATTTTTCTCAAAAAGAACTTGCCTAAGTTTCCATTTTTGCAAACTCAAAAGAGGAGTCTATCATTATAGAAAATGGTTTGTTAGTATCGTTGTATACGGAATATTCTTTGATCTATTCGTCAGCCAATTCTCAAAAATGGAGGTTCGTTTCCATTTTCCCTCCGGGGGTCATAATAAAAGAAAGAGTTAATGATACACAATACACAGTAGGATACACCAAATGAAATTCGTCGATCTAAAAGTTTTCGCAAGCGTTCTTGGTCGAAAAATGTGAATGAACTATCCCGCTGAATTCAATTCCTTATACCAAATGACTTCTAAAAACATAGATTCACTAATGTATGGAATAAAGAAATCAACGACGTCATCTTTTGAGAAGGCAAAGAATTTTTGACCTTCGACGAAAAGGAATCTTCGTCGAAACTGAATCTGCTTCTTCTTCGAAAGAGCTTAGAACCCTTAGAAAAGACAGTAGGGTCTTCTAAAAGTCCTTCCGAAAGTGGAAGCAAAAATTTCAATCTCTTGTTCAGTTTGAAAGACAGATTTGTAAATAGAACAGTGCGCACAGCGCAAAGATTCGTCATTCCCTCTATTGCGATACTTCCGAAGACTCAACTCGATTCGCGGGGCCACTTGGGTAAGGAAGGACTGAACGTATTCCATAAATGGGCGACCAGCTGAATCGACTTCGGCGAATTCTGAGATTAGCAGCTCGAACAAGATTGGGAAAGTGCATCCATTGTAAGCCCTAGTTTGAAGGCGTAGAAATCTAGCTTCTAAAGACGTTGTGGAAGGATCGTCTCTCCTTTAGAATCCTGAGTAGATAAAGTGCCCCATTCTTATTGGGTATAGCCTAATCACCAATGGGTAATGGTTCATCTATGGAATAAATACACGATATTATCTTTTATTCGAAAGGCTTCTTCAGCTTTACCCAATTATATGCTTGACTATAATTCCCGGGAGTCAGTGCTATAGCCTGTTCCAATACTCAGCTTGATCGAACCAAGCCTCAGCAATTTCAGAATCTCTCTGTGGACTGGCCTTTTCTCCCCGGCCAGTATGGGTAATCTCAAATCATGAATTTCCTAGACCTCCCAGTCAGCCGCTACAGAATCAACAATTCCATAAGTTCGGGCCTCTGTTGGTGTCATATAAGTATATCTTTTCAGGTCGGCGATTACCATCGCTATAGACCTGCGCGATCTTTGTGCATAATGTCCTACGACGTAGTTACGTAATTTTGTCACTTCGTCTCCGTCCAGGCCTACGTCACTCGGGGTGCGATTCTTTGGAAAAGCACATTTTGGTTCATGAATCATTACCCTGATGATATAATAAAAGGTTCTTCTAGTTCGCCTGATAAAGGGAAGAGAAAAGAAAGAAAGAGAAAAGAATAAGAAGAAAAAAGATAGAATTGAACAACCGTACAGGCATCTTTTGTGCATTGCATACGGCTCTACAATCAAATTGATCCTTACCCTCTATCAAAGAAAGAGAAAAATAGGATCTATTAGACCTCGATCAGTAAATGATCAAATTACCACCCTTCCTTTTGTGGGAGGTCAAAACTACTATGATGGCTCCGTTGCTTTATATATGGATTTCTTTTTTGTCTATGATTAAGCAATCCCAAAGTTGCTTTTTTATTTGATTAAATAAACTAAGGAAAAAAGAATCTTTTTTTTCACTCGTTCATAACATAAATATTGTTACTAGATCTCCGGTGTGAAAGCAAAAATGTGACGCTGAACTGGACTCCCGATAGATAAAATCATAAATACCTTTTATCTCATACTACTCTCTCGATACATAATCTAATGCTTTGAAAAAACAATCAAAAACTTTCATATATCGAATTCAAAGTGCCATGCTATTATTACTTATATTACTTACTATTCATATTTCATATGGCGAAGGCATAGTCTTCTTTTTTATCTCAAATAAAACCTCATTGGCGCCAAACGTGAGGGAATGCTAGACGTTTGGGTTGTGATCCTCCGGACAGGATGAAAGCGGCCATTGAAGCGACTACTCCCATGCCTAGTGTATGTACATCTGGTCGCACCAGTCGGCTAACATCATGCACAGAGATTCCATACACTACTGATCCACCAGGAGAGTTGATAAATAAAAATTGTTCTTTGGTATTATCCTCTATATTGAGAAATACCATAAGACCCACAATTGTATTCGCGAGCTCCTTATCCAGGTCTTTGAATAAAAAAAGTGCTCTGTCTCGATAAAGTCGTTCGATTAGGGTCAAATTCTATTCCTTAGGAACCGTACAGGCGCCTTTTGACGCATACGGTTCCAAAATTTTGCGAAAAAAATCAATGTATAGATTCCAATCCCCTTTCGGATTTCATAGAATGCTCTTTCGGACTTCTCATTTTGATTCGATTTTCAAGAAAGACGAGTAAAGAATTAATGAAACTTATCGAATTCACTTTTCATTGATGTAGTCTTTCATCGAGATCCAATTCAAATCACGATGTCATTTGCTTGTTCCTAAATGGACCTCGTTAATCTGAATCTTTTTAGGTTTATACTCTACTCCGGGTAAAGATCCACCCGCTTTTGATTTGCACATATAGAACAAATACTCCCATTACCACTTCTTTTTTCTCAATTCAGGCATTTCGGCAAATATTCGAGGTCTTCATGCATATTACTCGATTGATTAACAGAACAGTTTCAGATCATTTCTATTTACAAATAAGATTTCTTTCTAACTAGGAATCCGTTTATGATATAAGGAGTAATGGTAGATAGATTACCAATTGGTTTTTTTAAACGGAGCCTGGATACTTCAATTTATTCGTCCAACCAAGCCAACCATAAATTATTCGAACGGCTAATAGGAATTTGAATGCCCCTAAAAAATGTATCTAATTGGACTTCACGCTCCAAATTTTGGATGATTCAATTAATCTTTCTTGGGCGAAATAGAGGATCTCTCAATCGGGGAGAGAACGGGGAAATCCCATATGAGCCAATATATCTGACAAGTCGCACTATAAGTCAACCCAAGGTTCCTCTTCCTCCTCTTCTTCCTCCTCTTCTTCTCCGTCTTTTTCCTTTTTTTTTTTTCTACTTTTTCTATTTCTTCTTCTTCATCTACTTCTTCTTCTTCATCTACTTCTTCTTCATCTACTTCTTCTTCATCTACTTCTTCTTCATCTACTTCTTTTTCTCCTTTTTTTTCTTCTTCGTCTATGAATTCTTTTTCTCGTGTGAGGCTTTTGTGGAATTTGAGTGATTTTGCGAGGAATCCTGTTTTAGGTTTCTTTTTATTATTTATTTCTTCTTCAGGTTCAAGTGGCATAGGTGGGACTTTCGGAACACCAACTGGCATAAAAAGACAAAATACAACGATCTTCACTTTGATGTGGAAACGTAAGAAGGGTTTTCTAGTTTTTCGAATATTGTCCTTTCTCAAAAATTCATAAAGAAAGACAGAATGAATAAGGTCAAATTATTCGAAATAGGCCCTTGGAATGATGAACCAGTACGGACATACTTGCTGCCTCAACCTTCCGGCATAAAAAGACAAAATACAACGATCTTCACTTTGAT